ATCATAGTATGAGGGCGGTTGGTCAAGTTGGCCCCCATCGTCTAGTGGTTTAGGACATCTCTCTTTCAAGGAGGCAGCGGGGATTCGAATTCCCCTGGGGGTAGGGTACTACGAAAGGAAGTTGATCATGGATTACCAATAAGCCTATAAAATATAAAAAAATGAAAATGGATTCTTCCTGGGTCGATGCCCGAGCGGTTAATGGGGACGGACTGTAAATTCGTTGGCAATATGTCTACGCTGGTTCAAATCCAGCTCGGCCCAATAAACCGCATCAATCTACCATGAGATGGTATAAAACCCCTTGTCCTTTAGAAAGACCCCATACGAAGATAAAAAAGAATCAAAATTTCTGCTAGATCCCTTATTTCCCTGGGATTGTAGTTCAATCGGTTAGAGCACCGCCCTGTCAAGGCGGAAGCTGCGGGTTCGAGCCCCGCCAGTCCCGACGGATCCAATAAATCCAAAAATGCATTTTTCCCTTTCTATGAACCAGTAAAGAGTGTCGAGGGATATACTTTCATTCCCAAAGCAAAAAGAAGTCTTGATTTCTTTTTGCTTTCCTATTTTTCCATTTCGCTTTTATTGGTTTGGAACTATGTAATTAATTGAAGTGGAAAGGCAATCTGATGATCCTTCATCAGAAGATTGTCCAAGGAAGACGCAAGGTGGGTTATAGAAAAAACAAGGAAACGGATGATAAATAAAATTTTTGAGTAATTGAGTCAGGAATCAAAATTGGAATTCGGTATGGATAAAAGAACTTCCTATGTTATACTATTCAAGTCTTGACAACGGGTTGATTTGATAGATCAGATATTGTTATTCATGATAGTGATCCGGTTCAAGATCATCAAGAGGTAATTCATTCATTGAATTTACAGACGATAGACAAAAGATTTATCATCTCTAGGGGATTAAATCCCGAGTTATTGCGAAGTAAAAAACCGATGAGATTATGGAAGTCAATATTCTTGCATTTATTGCTACTGCACTATTCATTCTAGTTCCTACCGCTTTTCTACTTATCATTTACGTAAAAACAGTCAGTCAAAATGATTAATTCAATTGAATTTTCAAATTCATTTGAATAAAACTTTCCTTCCAAGTTCTTATCAAAAATGGACAAAGTCAAATGAAAGGGATTCCAATTTCACGTCTTAACTTAAATGAAATGAGCGCACTATAATTATAGTCGGCAATTTTATAAGAGATAGATAGTATAAAAATTCATTTTTATACTATCTATCTCTTAGTCTATAAAGTTGTAATCTAGAATAAAGATAAAGGTTTAAGTTTCTATATATCAATCTACAATATTCTCTTCATATATGTGTATATTAATTCCATATCTATATATTCCATATATTGTATGGAATTGACATAAGACCCAATTTCCTACATCTATTTGTTATTTGTTCCGATCAATCTGAAATAATTCTTATCTGTAGGATTCTAATTCCTTTCCTTTTACTAATAAGGAAGGGGAAAACTCGCCTATTTTTAACGTCAGAACCGTGATATGAAATAAGTCGATAAAGCATAAACCGCCGATACGGTTTGATTCCTGAACTCAATTAGTAGTACTTCTAAAGTCCACTTCTTCCCCACACTACGAGTGAAAGGGAAAATGTAAAGACTACCATTAAAGCAGCCCAAGCGAGACTTACTATATCCATGTGCATTATGTCCCCTATCTCTATAAATACGAAGGAATTTTTTCATTATTCCTCACTAATAATAGTGGAATTAATGTCGCAGAGTCAAAAAGGGGTTCTACCAAACACTATTGAGAAACCAATCCAATAAATCGATTATGATTTCGATTTTTTTGGTGATTCAGGCGACACCCGGATTTGAACTGGGGAAAAAGGATTTGCAGTCCCCCGCCTTACCACTCGGCCATGCCGCCAAAATGATACAAAATAGAATAGATGCAATTTTTCCCGGATTACTGAATTTTTATTGTACTTGCATTTTGACTTCTGTTTTCCTTAATCCTTTATTTCCTAAAATAAAAGAAAGACCCCTTTTGATTGGATTTGATCTATCCCTTATGATTGATTGTATAGTATCTGAAAATACACAATGCTAAAAACATTCTCTCGTTTTTCTATTGAGAAATCAAATGGGTATTTTTCAGACGAGAAATTAGAACCATTGACTATTGACCCCTTACTTCGAATTCATGAACGATTCTGGAATTTGAATTTCAAATTGTGTTTTCCTAATGACAAAATACAAATTGAGACAGAACGAATCAGTATTGATTTTTTAATCAAAAAATATTTCTCAATTTCAATTATAACAAAACATATGAGTTTATGTAAACCCCAGAACATAAATTGTTACACAGATATCTATTATTTAGATATATTGTCAATAAGGAATTATCATAAAATTATCCTACTTCATTTCATGCATTGAATGGGAATTTTCTTTTGATAGAGCACGCCCGGGGCTGTCGCTATCCCGAATAGAACCGGCAATAAAAGAGAAG